GTTAGTATGGCTATCAAAATCGTGAGCATCAGCATGTAGGTTCCAGATCCAAGTGGTAGTATCAGGTCCTTTAGCTAGTGTTCTTGAGAAATGACCGGGTTTCGCCCACTCCTCGAAAGAAGTTTTGATTGGATCCCTATCTACTAAAATTTTTACTTCTGGTTCCGGCGAACGAATAATCATTGAACCCTCCTCTTTCCGGACAACACATACAAAGAGACTCGCCAACAATCTAGTAATAAGTGAACCTATGGTAAATGTTGTTAATTAGTTTATTTACCTTCTACTTCTATTACCATTTATCGAGTTTTTTAGTTATTCACTAGAGCAATTATGATCTGGAGGTCAATCCAGGGCAAGTGTTCGAATCTATTATGACATAGCCAAAAGGCGCTCAACGGACCCGTCTAGGCTTTCAATTCTGCTAAAATCATTTATTTGTTCAACCTAATTGATTCTTACTTTAATACAACGTTCTAAACTGGAACTCTTTTTCAACATCCTAATAGCATTATTTTTGTCTTCTGAATTTTATCAGAGAGCTGGGCTTGATACTAGGTATTATTAGTCGACTATGCTATATTAGAGTCTGAATTTATATATATCTATATATTAAAGTACGAACTAAGAAAGAAACGATCATTTTTTATTCGAAACGTTTTGTTATTTTCAACCAATTTTGTGCTTCAATATAATTATCCGGAGTCAGGGCTATAGCTTGTTTCCAATATTCAGCGGCTTGATCGAACCAAGCCTCTGCAATTTCAGAATCTTCCTGGCGAATGGCTTGTTCTCCGCGGTAATGACAGATCACAGCCATATTATTAAAAGCTTGTGGTAAGAAAGGATTTCGTTCGAGTGCTCGAAAATAATATTCCAATGCTTTTGTATGTTCTCCATTACTTGTGTGAATAAGTCCGATATTATACAAAATATAACTTCGATCATAGGGATCAATTTCTAGTCGCATAGCTTCATAATAATTTTGTAAAGCTTCCGCATAATTTCCTTCAGATTGAGCCGACATCCGTTACGGTCGTTATTCGATTCAAAGAATCTCCGTTTCAGAACCGTACATGAGATTTTCATTTCATACGGCTCCTCCCTTATGTGCATAAGTACGAATAATTTATAGACTATAAAAAAATAAAATATTCTCATTATGAATTGAGCAGGGCTAGTGTTTTTACATAAAAGAAATGGCTAGCCAACCTTCCTGCAAAAGTTTTTTTATCTACACCAAACCTATATCTAGTATATAAAAAAGATATCTTAACTCTAACAATTTCTTTGTTCTCAACGTTTTTTGTTTATTCGGAATTAGTAACCTCAACAGTCTTCGATGGTTATATGGGTATCCAAAATCCGAATGAGATGGATATTTGATGGCCTAACCATTTTTTATAGTTTCCTAATTGGAATAAGAAAAGGGATAATTTTTAACAAAGGTTTTGAATTGTTGATTCCTAGGTGTAGTACTTCTTCCTCTGTGCGGCCTATTGGTTCTAGTGTAATAAGGGTTGGTTATCTTACAATACAAAGTCAATGAAACCATAGGTTTAACCTTTCGCTCAATGCTAGAATTCATAATTGAAGCATTTGAGGCTGCATTAGTCGTGGATACAAGACTAAAGGACTTGTTTTCTTTAAAAACTTCACCTTCTATAAACGTAGAGTTATTTCCCATTTTTCAAGATACTAAAATGTTTATTTAGCATCAAATATTAAACTGTAAATAAAAAAATCAAATCACACCATCTCTGTAATAGCTAAATGCCTCTTTTTCGCCTGAACTTGTCGGAATTAATCGTAATAAAATATTGGCTACAATTGAAAAAGTCTTATCAATAAAATTTCCACTTATTCTGGATCTAGGCATAAATATTAATCCAATGTTTCACTTTCTTTAATTCGAATTAACTTTTGTTTTGTGAGAAAAAAAAATCCCACAAATAAACAAATAAAGTAATTGTAGAATACGAAATAACATAAAACCTGATAAACAAAAAGAGAAAGAATTCATTTTTCTGTTTGTATTCTGAATTAGCTTTAATAAATTAATAAACACTGGTTTCCAAACAAAATTCGACCTAGTCCCCAAAAGATTAAAGTATTTCGTTGCCAAAATTTTAGGTTGTTAGTTATTCATTCTACTTAATCCCATTCAATATATGATACTGAATAACTCCTTAGCTAAATTTCGTCATTTACTTGTTTTGTCGTCCATAATCATTATTGAGGAGCGATGGCCGAGTGGTTGAAGGCGTAGCATTGGAACTGCTATGTAGACTTCTGTTTACCGAGGGTTCGAATCCCTCTCTCTCCTTCATATTCGCGAAGTTTTTAATATCACAACTCCCCTATAGGAAAAAAAAAAGGAAATGAAAAAAAAAAATGACAGATATTTGTTATACTATAAGAGGTGTTCTTTCCGTTTTGCTTACTTCAAACCAGAGGTTTTTCGTTCGTAATATTCTAGATAGAATATCAATGATTTTTTTACCACACAAATTATCTGGTTGGTATAGAAGCTAGCTAAAATAATGCTTTCAAAGTAGAAACACGGTATAAAAAGATATCAATCATTCGAGAAGAAATTACGGGAATAAAAACGAATTATGCTCTTTATTCTCCTTCCATAGGTTAAAGAAATAGAAAAGGAAGTGAATGGAAACGTAACTTCTAACAACCTTGAGTTCTGGTTAAGTTTGACGAGAATAATACTCTACAACTAACAATTCATTTATTTTCAAGCCAACCCATGCGGGATCTATTATTTGATTGACCAATCCCTTCGATTCTAACGCGTGAAGAATCAAATGTTTTGGCAATTCTTTATCCGAAAAGGAATCAAGAGAAGTTTGAACCATAGTTCTTGATTTTTCATCATCCATCGCTGTAATAATATCTCTTGGTTTACAGCGATAACTTGGTATATTTACGATATGCCCATTAACTAGAATATGTCTATGGTTAACTAATTGCCGGGCTCGAGGAATCGTCGATGCCATACCCAATCTAAAAATAATATTATCTAACCGCATTTCAAGTAATTGTAGTAAAACTTGACCTGTCTGTCCTTTGGCTTTTGCGGCGATATGAACATATTTAAGTAATTGACGTTCCGTAAGACCATAATGCAAACGCAATTTTTGTTTTTCTTCCAAACGAATACGATATTCAGATTTTTTAATGGAGCGTGATTGATTTTTAAGAGTATTCCCGACTCTAGACCTTTTATTAGGTAATCCAGGTAAAGACCCCAGACGACATATTTTTTTGAAAATAGGCCCTCGGTAACGTGACATAAAGACTCCTTATTGTATTAAAATAAAAAAAATTCAAACTGAACTAGACTTATGAATAGTATATATGGATTCAAATTCACAGAAGTAGCTGTCTTATACTACTAATATAATATATCACGTTTATAAATATAAAGTAATATAAATAAAAAGTCGAACGAAAGTATAAAGATCGGGACTAACGAATGTTTATATACACCTGAAATGTTGTCTTTTTTTTGCTGTTTTTTATTTGTATAAACAAAGATTTTCTTAAAACTTGGATATAATTAGAAATCTTGAGGATCGAATAATCATTTTTCTTTGCACCACCCGAAAGACTTGGTTTGAATAGTCTTAGTCTTTGTTTTTTATGCAATAATTAAAAAACTTCAATAAAACAAGAAAAGCCCGCTATCGGAGTCGAACCGATGACCATCGCATTACAAATGCGATGCTCTAACCTCTGAGCTAAGCGGGCTTCCATAATACAAATTTTACCTACAGAAAAATAGAATAAACTCAACTATGAGGATCTTAATAAAATAAGTTCTTTAAAATATTAATAAATAGTCAAAAAATATGAAAAAAAAAAGATCCTTCGATTATTAGAAAATTGAAGATTAAATTAAAATAAAAAATAAAGAGAATATTGAATAGAAAAAAAAGCTATAACTATAGTTTGCGTCAATTTTATTGAATTGTGGATAGAGAAATGATAGAATCATTTCAAATAGAGATCCCGGATAGAACTATCAAAAAAGATATCTAAAAAATATTATCGAAACATCGAAAATACTCGAAGGTTGACATGATATTGAATGCTTTGAATATAGGTGAAGTTTCTAATATGTCTAGTACTTATCAGTAAGTTATAGTAAAAAAAAAAAAGGAACAAAAATAACAAAAGAAGGGTTTAATTCCAATCTAATTACAATACGAAATTAGCCTCAAATTGAAAAAAAAATCAATCTAAAAAAAGGGAAGGGGATATGGCGAAATAGGTAGACGCTACGGACTTAATTGGTTTGAGCCTTATTAAGGAAACTTACTAAGTGAAAACTTTCAAATTCAGAGAAACCCCGGAATCAAACATGGGCAATCCTGAGCCAAATCCTGTTTTCAAAAAAAACAAGAGCAAAGACTAAACAAAATTGCTTGTTATAAAGGATAGGTGCAGAGACTCAATGGAAGCTATTCTAACAAATCAAGTAGATTCTGCTTAGTTTATTCAATTGTATTATTTATGATCAGAAATCAAAGTAATACCATAGTATCTATGAAAATACATATGAAACATTGAATAGATCAACAGGTTCAAGTCTACAAAATAAATGAAAAATTGGACGAGAATAAAGATAGAGTCCCATTCTACATGTCACTATTGACACCAAGTAAATTGATAGTAAGAGGAAAATCCGTCGACTTTAAAAATCGTGAGGGTTCAAGTCCCTCTATCCCCATCCCCTTCGACTTTTTTTATCCTCTTTTATTAAGTAAGGGTTTCAATAGCATTCTAGGGTTCATTTTTTTTTTCAATTGACACGAAACCCAGTAATCTAGTATAATAAGAAAGATTATATCTTGGAAATGGTCGGGATAGCTCAGCCGGTAGAGCAGAGGACTGAAAATCCTTGTGTCACCAGTTCAAATCTGGTTCCTGACAAATCCAAAAATTGTCTCTGAGTAGCGATTTTTTCTACTTTATACATTACGGATTAAGGCGATTAAATAGAATAGAATGGTTAAAGTAAGGTTTATAGGAGTTGTAGGTTAGTACTAGACACGAATCATTTCGTAGTAATGAACAAATAAACTTGATTAGCGATTAACATTTTTTCGTTATTCTTTAATTTATTCTTTAATAATATATCTATTTTTTCCAATTGTAAGTTGGATGATGAAAGTTTTGTTTCGAATCATTTTTGTTAATGAGCATCTTGGATTTCAAAAAAATTAGGTGCAATATAATCCTTACGTAAAGGCCACCCTATCCAACTTTCCGGCATTAAGATCCGCTTCATACGTGGATGATTATCATAAAATATTCCGAACATATCATACGACTCTCTTTCTTGAAAATCGACACTTTTCCAAACACGGAAAACAGACGGAATTTTAGGATTTGACCTTGGTACAAATACCTTTATGCATACTTCTTCGGGTTGATCTATACCATATTCTATTCGGGTCAGATGATATACACTTGTTAACAATCCACCTGGGGATACATCATAAGCACATTGGGAACGCAAATAATTGTACCCATATACATATAAAATAACCGCAATGGAATGCCAATCCTCAGGCTTTATCTGTAAAGTTTCTATTCCTTGGTAATCAAAACCCAAAAATCTATGAACTAGGCCTTGTTTTACTAACCAAGTAGACAAACGATCCTTCATTTTTTTTTCCTCTCGTCTATTTTTCTTTGTTTAACACTGATTGGATAAAATCAACCTTCGGTTGATTGATTTTCCTTTTGTTGTTCAGGCGAAAAGGAATCTTTTCGTGAATTTATTAATTCGTAAGACGAACCTGATTTTTGATAGTTAAAAAATGTTTCAGGGATAACTTTGGAACTAGATGAAGGTTGATCAAGTAATTCTTGAGACAAATTTTCAGTCATAGTAGTCCACGCAATATTCAATTTGTGATTGGTAATAAAACAACGTTTCCCCTTTTGAGAACTAATTCGATCTTCTGAAATTTCTCGCGAAATTTTTTTACGAAGTTTTGTTATAGCATCTATAACCGCCTCGGGTTTGGGTGGACACCCTGGCAAATAAACATCTACAGGAATTAACTTATCAACTCCTCGAACTGTACTATAAGAATCAGTACTGAACATCCCTCCGGTAATTGTACAAGCCCCCATAGCAATAACATATTTTGGTTCAGGCATTTGTTCATATAATCTTACTAAAGAAGGAGCCATTTTCATGGTCACTGTACCGGCTGTTAAAATCAAGTCTGCTTGGCGAGGACTAGACCTCGGTACTAGGCCATAACGATCAAAGTCAAATCGAGAGCCGATTAATGCAGCAAATTCAATAAAGCAACAACTAGTACCATAGAGAAGCGGCCATAAACTGGAAAGCCTTGACCAGTTTGAAAGATCATTTAATGTAGTTGAAATAACAGAAGGTTGGGTTGTACGAGTAAGTAAGGGAAATTCCATGGAATTCATAAGTATTTCATTGTTTGTAATTTTTGCAATATTATTGTCAGAATATTCAAGGTCTAAGACCATTCTAATGCTCCTTTTCGCCACGCATAAACTAAACCAACAATTAGGATCAAAACAAAAATGAAAGCTTCGATGAATACAGATACTCCTAATATATCGAAACTCATTGCCCACGGATAAAGAAACACTGTTTCAACATCAAAAATCACAAAAACAAGAGCAAACATATAATAACGTATTCGAAATTGTAACCAAGCATCACCCAGGGGTTCTATACCAGATTCATAACTGGAAAGTTTTTCTGGTCCTCTTTTAAGGGGTGATAAAATTCCGGAAATTAGAAATGCTAAAATAGGAATTAAACTTGATATTATTAGAAATACCCAAAAAATATCATATTCATAAATTAGAAACATAGGTATACTCCCATGACTGTAAAAAAGCTATAGGAATCTTCGCTGTGATTTAGACTTCATTGCCAATTCATTCATCCTAATTGTATTTTACTCAAACCTATATATATATATAGTATATAGGTTTGTTTGAACTACATAGTTGTCGTTGTTTTTTGTGTCCTGATTCACGATTTGACGATGTGAATCGTCACAAATAGCATTCCATTTATTTGACTTGGGAGTTGATATGGATTGGCTATCCTATTCGGATCTATTTATCTTCGATGTAGTCCAATCTTTTATTAGGTTTGTTTTACTTTTAATTTTAAAAGAGTCCTTTTTTTGTTTTTGAATTTTGTACCATCACATATTAGGCAGCTAGAATGACTATCGAATCAATCAAATTCTCATTTCCAGTATCCTTAGTCAAATAAAAAAAAGGAACAAAATAAAATTCTAAAATGCATTTAACGAATTGAAGTGAAATAAACGAGATAAAGAAAATAAACAATCAATAGGATATAAAAAATCAAATAATCAAATAAGAAAGTATTCTTTTCTTTTGTATCTTACTCCACAAAAATATCTCATAGACAAAGGAAAGAAGTAGTACTCCTCTTTTATGTCTAGCTCACAAATGAGAAACATTCATTTTGACGTCTTCTATAAAGATTAATAAAAAATAACAAGATGACAACTAACCAAGTTTTTTGGTGTATTTGTTTTTTAGGGCTATACGGATTTGAACCGTAGACCTTCTCGGTAAAACAGATCAAACTGATTATTATCAAAATGATTCAAACTGTTTCAAAGACCCAACATGCATTTTTTTTTGCATTGGGCTCTTTCGTTAACTGATATAACTCATTAATTAGTTTACTATTTTTCTCTTTTCAGTATAAAATTTTAATTCGAATGAAATAAAAGATAATCAAGATAATCAAATAGTTCCATGTGCTTGGATTTTTTATTTTTTTTTAGAGTAGGATCCTGAAGCACTACCAAAGTCTTTCAAAGAAAGATAATCTTGACGTAGGTATGCTTTGTGTTTAGATTACCCGAAATGAAATAAACTATATAAACTATATATATATAGGTGTTAGGGCATCTTTGTCGACCTGTGTTTAGTTAAAGTTGAAAATATGAACTTAATACACCTTCAAGTTCATATCATAAAACAAAAAGCGAATTTGTTTAGGTCTTTATCTGCACTTAGCATTGAACAAACTATTTATTCACCTTATCAAGATTGGAAATCAATCATGGCTTTCTATCAAATTGATTTATATTAAATGAAAAAAGGTATAAAATACCTAAATTCGTTTAGCACTTGAAAGTAAACCTAATCTTTTTTTTGTCAGGCTATTTTTCTTGTGTTTTTTTTTTTAACTTTTGGAAGTAAGACATCGACTTTTTATTTTTATAAGTCTTTTGATTAGATGATAGACTTCTCTGAAAAAACATTGGCGCACGTGTAAACGAGTTGCTCTACCGAACTGAGCTATAGCCCTTATATTTGTACTAGATTATTTTATTCCAGTGATAATGGTTTGTCAAGCTAATGATTATTCCATTGAATATTGGAATTAGTGGGTTTATTTGATTGGTATTGCTTCTCAATTTAAATTTTTTTAAAATTGAGTCTAAGTTATTGATAGAAAAAATTTTCCTTTATTTTGAGTTCTACTACTAAAAGACCTACTTAACTCAGTGGTTAGAGTATTGCTTTCATACGGCGAGAGTCATTGGTTCAAATCCAATAGTAGGTATAACTTATTAGATAGTATTATTGCTACTATCTAATAAGGTTTTATACCAATTTTCTTTTATTGATTTTTGATTTGTTAATTTTTTTCACAATTCAAATTGTAGTCGATTGTCCGACATCTTTTTTTATATCGATTCGAGGAGGAATACATTATACATTATGATAAATAAAACCAACTGCTCTTTGTTTATACTGAAATTCTTATTTTATTAAATTATTATTTACCAGTCGCAACAACTAGTTAGACAAGTACATTGATAGCTTCAACTCGTGCCCTAGCCCGTTTGAGAGCTAGATTTGCCTCAATTATTTGTCGTTTTCCTTCCGCCTTTTTCAAGTTTTTTTCTGCTATTTCAAGAGTCTGCTGGGCTTCTTGTGGATCAATCTCACTACCTTTCTCAGCATCCTTAACTAAAACCGTTATCTTATTATTACCTATTCGAGCACAACCACCCATTAGTGCCATGGTTACCCATTCGGTATTAATACGGATTTTCAAAATACCTATATCAACAGCTGTGGCAATAAGCGCATGGTTTGCTAATACACCAATTTGACCACTATTTGTCGATAAAATAATTTCTTTTACTTCTGAATCCCAAACAATTCGATTCGGTGTCAATACACAAAGATTTAAGGTCATTTGTTCTCCATTTCTAAGGTTGTAGCTTTCTCGGTAGCTTCATCAATGTTCCCGACTAAATAAAAGGCCTGCTCAGGAAGACTATCTAATTCTCCGGAAAGGATTAATTTAAAACCTCTAATTGTTTCTGCCAGACCGACATATTTTCCTGGCGAACCTGTAAAGACTTCTGCTACAAAAAAAGGTTGTGATAAGAAACGCTCAATTTTTCGCGCTCTTGCTACAGTTAATCGATCTTCTTCAGATAATTCATCCAAGCCCAGGATTGCAATAATATCTTGAAGTTCTTTGTAACGTTGTAAAGTTTGTTTTACTCTTTGGGCTGTTTCATAATGTTCACTACCAACTATTTTTGGTTGGAGCATAGTTGACGTTGAATCTAAAGGATCGACTGCTGGATAGATACCTTTAGCAGCTAATCCTCGTGATAGTACAGTAGTAGCATCTAAATGTGCAAATGTCGTGGCAGGAGCCGGATCCGTCAAATCATCGGCCGGTACATAAACTGCTTGAATAGAAGTTATGGACCCTTCTTTTGTGGAAGTAATTCGTTCTTGTAAAGTACCCATTTCAGTACTAAGGGTAGGTTGATAACCTACAGCCGATGGCATTCTACCCAATAAGGCTGATACCTCAGATCCGGCTTGGACAAACCGGAAGATATTGTCAATAAATAGAAGTACATTTTGTTTATTAACATCTCGAAAATATTCCGCCATAGTTAGTGCAGTCAAACCAACCCTCATACGAGCTCCTGGGGGTTCATTCATCTGACCGTAGACTAGAGCTACTTTTGATTCGCCAATATTTTCTTCATTAATAACTTTAGATTCCTTCATTTCCATATAAAGATCATTTCCTTCACGGGTACGTTCCCCTACTCCCCCAAATACGGATACTCCTCCGTGGGCTTTTGCAATATTGTTGATTAATTCCATAATTAATACGGTTTTACCTACTCCTGCTCCTCCGAATAGTCCAATTTTTCCTCCCCGACGATATGGGGCTAAAAGATCTACGACTTTGATTCCTGTTTCAAAAATGGATAATTGAGTATCTAATTGGATAAATGCGGGTGCCGATCTATGAATAGGGGATGTTGTACTAGCATCTACAAGTCCTAAATTATCAATAGGTTCTCCTAGTACATTAAAAATTCGTCCCAGAGTGGCCTTCCCAACTGGAACACTTAGAGGAGCTCCTGTATCAATCACTTCCATTCCTCTCATTAGCCCATCAGTAGCACTCATAGCTACTGCACGAACTCGATTATTCCCTAATAATTGTTGTACTTCACAAGTTACATTAACGTCTTGCCCATTAATATCTCTACCCTTCACTATTAGAGCATTGTAAATATTCGGCATTTTTCGTGGGGGAAAGGCTACGTCGAGAACAGGTCCAATAATTTGAGTGATGGATCCCAAGTTTTTTTGTTCAAGTGCGGAAACTCCAAGACCAGAAGTAGTCGGATTGTTATTCATAACATAATCTAATACATATTAATATAAAAAATATGTCAATTTTTTTCTTTATACGATTTTGAATAAAAAAAAAATGTTCGATATCAAGTTTATCAGTTAATTACATAAAAAATGGGAGTTACTACTCGATTGGTGGTATGATTCATCTATTTGACTGCAATTGTTCACTTTTTTTTTTTTGAGTAGTGATTTGTGAAGTTCACCTAAACCAAATTTAAGAAGAATATTCAATTTTATAGAAAAATTTTATAAAATAAAAGCCTTCCAGAAATTTTTGTTCATTTGTTTTTTGTTATTTAGTCCCTATTCTATATATTAGAGCCTAGTATTTTCAAAAAACAAAAACGACATTCTAGTCTCTTTAGCAAATAAATTGTAACTTGAATTTCATCTTCTTCGAATTTAGTAGTAGTTTTCTCTTAGTTATGGAACCCGTCAGTTTGATTATTTTAATCTTTTTAGGTATATTTCGCAAACAATTAAGCTTTTTTTTTTATTTTTTTTTGGCTCAAACACTTCTCAATATATGATTTCGCATATATCTCTTGGAAGGAAAATGTTCTTACTATGTATCGTTGTGAATGAAAAAGGATTCAAGAGAAAAAAATGCAAAAGGAATAAAATAAAAGGGGTTGCACTATATATAAGAAAGAGTATACAATAATACTGTATTTGGTGAATCAAATACAGGATTGGTTCTCTTGACAAAATTATGATTAGTTGATAATAGTTGTTGAGATTCTTGTGTTTTGAACGATAATAGGCTCGTCAATAATTTTTTTATTAACTCCTAATTCATACCGAGTAGATCTTGGTGCTGTAATAATTCTTAATTCATGAGTTGTAGGGAGGGACTGACTTATGTCACCACAAACAGAAACTAAAGCAAGTGTTGGATTCAAGGCCGGCGTTAAAGAGTATAAATTGACTTATTATACTCCTGACTATGAAACCAAAGATACTGATATCTTGGCAGCATTCCGAGTAACTCCTCAACCAGGAGTTCCACCGGAAGAAGCAGGAGCTGCGGTAGCTGCAGAATCTTCAACTGGTACATGGACAACTGTGTGGACTGATGGGTTGACAAGTCTTGATCGTTATAAAGGACGATGCTATCACATTGAGCCTGTTCCGGGAGAAGAATCTCAATTTATTGCTTATGTAGCTTACCCCTTAGATCTTTTTGAAGAAGGTTCTGTTACTAACATGTTTACTTCCATTGTAGGTAATGTATTTGGATTCAAAGCTCTACGTGCTCTACGTTTGGAGGATTTGAGAATCCCTACTGCGTATGTTAAAACTTTTCAAGGTCCGCCTCATGGAATCCAAGTCGAAAGAGATAAATTGAACAAGTATGGCCGTCCCCTATTAGGCTGTACTATTAAACCTAAGTTGGGGTTATCCGCTAAAAATTATGGTAGAGCAGTCTATGAATGTCTTCGTGGTGGACTTGATTTTACCAAAGATGATGAGAATGTAAACTCTCAACCATTTATGCGATGGAGAGATCGATTTTTATTTTGTGCTGAAGCAATTTATAAATCCCAGGCGGAAACAGGTGAAATCAAAGGTCATTATTTGAATGCTACTGCTGGTACATGCGAAGAAATGATGAAAAGGGCTGTATTTGCTCGCGAATTGGGAGTTCCGATTGTAATGCATGACTATATAACCGGAGGATTCACGGCAAATACAACCTTAGCTCATTATTGCCGAGATAATGGTTTACTTCTTCA